AGTTCTGACTCGTAATTTTAATGTGCTAAATTTTCCTATTCTAGTTTTTCTTCTTTTTGTGCTATAATTCAATTATAGATTCATTGGAAATTCTCAAATTGGAGGGTACTTGTTTCTTGTTATTTGTGATGAACTGAACCAATAATCTGAATTCAAATGAAAATAATTTCGAATTATGCACTTTGTACCGCGCACATATCTTACAGATACTCTATAGGTTCGCTTAAGAGAGAATGAAGAAATAGAATAGGAAAAAAACTAACAAAAAAAGAAAAATATACGATTTCATTTCGACTCTATCTAAGATTCATCGTGGATATTCCTATCCATCAACTTATTAAGAATAGACTTTTGCTTGGTTGGGTCTCTCAACCAACTAATTGAACCTTTCAATTCTGTATTGCATAGACATATATGTATCAAGTCGTAACGTTCTTCTTGATCTTGAAGAAGAACAGCAGAGTAGAGTAGGAACAAAAGAAAAAAGACGAGAATATAATTTTCAGATTTTATATATGAGAGAATATGGATACTTTTTATCCTCTTTCTAGAAATCTAGCAATTTTCGTCAGCGATTTTGAAATTGAAATGTAATATAATACAAAGGATAACATGAGAGTTACAGATATTTCGATGGCTAAGTATGTATGCTAATCGATACTATTAATGAATATGGATATGGATTCATAAATATCAAAAATGTGGATGTCGATCCATATCCATTATGTTGGATATATGAATGTATTTGGTGAATAGATACTCATCCAAATGAATTATGTGCCAGGAACCAGATTTGAACTGGTGACACGAGGATTTTCAGTCCTCTGCTCTACCAGCTGAGCTATCCCGACTATTATTTTACTTAATATATCATCCTCATTTTATGATATGACTTCGTTCTATGTCAATTCAAAAATGAATTGATCTTACTTTGTGTGTACCTTATATAACACCAAACCCAACTTGGGTTAATACAAAAAAATATACACTCGGGTACATAACTTTGTGAAAGAAAAAAACGAATAAGAAAGAAAAAAATTTGGAACCACTAACAAATAAAACGACTAATAATGATATTATTATATCAAATAAAAAAAAAAAAAAAACGAAAAAAAAAAATAGGATAAAGCATTAACGAGTCAAATGTTTTTTTGGGGATAGAGGGACTTGAACCCTCACGATTTCTAAAGTCGACGGATTTTCCTCTTACTTTTAATTTCATTGTTGTCACTATTGACATGTAGAATGGGACTCTATCTTTATTCTCGTGCGATTAATCCGTTTTTTTTTTTTCAAAATATTTCTCAGATCCTGGAGTAAATTGATTTATAAATGATGTAATCAATGAGGATTCGATTCTTTCTGTCAGTTAATACAATCGATTCGCATCACAAGAATTCTTTCATTTTGCATATAATCATCAATATAGACTCGCAGCGTCTTAATCCAGTTTGTATAGCGTTCAGTACATATATCTATGTATATGGGCCCCCCCTTTTTTGAGTTTCGATAGAAGGATTCCTTTACCAACTTAACGCGGTAAACTCTATTTGTTAGAACATCTCCCATCGAGTCTCTGCACCTATCCTATTCTTTTTGTATTCTCGCTTTATGAACTGCTGTTGGTTTTCGTAAAACAGGATTTGGCTCAGGATTGCCCCATCTTTAATTCCAGGGTTTCTCTGAATTTGAAAGTTGTCACTTCGTATGTTTCCATACCAAGGCTCAATCCAATTAAGTCCGTAGCGTCTACCAATTTCGCCATATCCCCCTATTTTATACTATGCTGAAATCAAAGCGGTGTATTTTTTTTCAATACGAATTTCATTAAATACCGCTTGATTGGATTTCTATTTATATGTAAACCAAAACTCTATAAACTCAAAAAGTGGGTCTTGTTGTTTGAATTTATTGCCTATTTTGTTTAATGTCTATTGGATACCCAAGGCCGACACCCACATTTGATACAACCCAAAATGATTCTATCATTTCTGTTTATGCAATTCAATAGAAATTGATACATGTCATAATATATATACTTCTCTTAGTATCATTATTTTTTTTTTTTTTATGCATTTGAAATACTTGAACGGTCGATTCTTTTTTTGTCTTTAACTTCCGAGAAAATAACTCAAAAAGGTATTTGATACAATATCAATCATTTTGTATCTAGTTATTAAAAATATTAATCATTGATTATAGCTAAAACGAAACTAATTATTTCAGTAATTTTGAAATTTTTTATTAGCAATATTTGAATTAGTTAGCATTTTGAATTCTTTGAAATTCCTAGAATTCTAATACATTAACATTTTCAAATACCTTATTGAAAGAAGTTTACGTTAAGTGTTGAGAAAATGGATATCCATTTTATATCACTAAAATTTATTAATATAATAATTAGAATTTAGAATAAATAATCTAATTACTAATTATTATTTTCTAGAATATTGATCAATATCAAAAAATCGAAATCTATTGCTATTATGAATAGCTAATACTGAATAATTCATATTAATCGAAAAAAAAAGATCCTATTCATTTACGATGCATACACAATTTTTGCTCTATTTGAGCCCGCTTAGCTCAGAGGTTAGAGCATCGCATTTGTAATGCGATGGTCATCGGTTCGATTCCGATAGCCGGCTTTTGTCTATTTGTTTTGATTTTCACATGATTGAGAGTGTATTTTTGAAATCAAAGAACATTGAAATGGCTTTTTCCCCTTTTTCCAAGGGTTGCCGACCTATTATATGCCCCATTTCAATTAGCAAAAAAACAGTAAGAATTCGGTTTCGGCAGAACGATTATTTTTTTTTCTAATAAAGTTCTATTTCTATTGATATGATATATAAATTAATATAGAAAGAAAATGATTTCTATACATTTCTATACATAAATCAAAAATGGTAATTCTATTACTCCAATTCAATCCATTTCTTAATTCTTTTTAGGACAATACTTCATTGTATTATTATTATTGTATTTCATTGTATTATTATTATTGTATTTTGTATTTCGCCTCGCTTAATTTATCAATTTATTTAGTTCAGTTTGTTTATGTCCAAACAAAAAAGGAGTCTTCATGTCGCGTTATAGGGGGCCTCGTTTCAAAAAAATACGTCGTCTTGGGGCTTTACCAGGTCTAACTAGTAAAGGGCCTAGAGCCGGAAGCGATTTTAGAAATCAATCGCGCTCTGGGAAAAAATCTCAATATCGTATTCGTTTAGAAGAAAAACAAAAATTGCGTTTTCATTATGGTCTTACAGAACGACAATTACTAAAATATGTTTGTATAGCCGGAAAAGCCAAGGGGTCAACAGGTCGGGTTTTACTACAATTACTTGAGATGCGTTTGGATAACATCCTTTTCCGATTGGGTATGGCTTCGACTATTCCCCAAGCCCGCCAATTAGTTAACCATAGACATATTTTAGTTAATGACCGTATAGTAGATATACCAAGTTATCGCTGCAAACCACACGATATTATTACGGCGAGCCATGCTCAAAAATCTAGAGATATGATTCAAAGTTATCTTAATTCATCTCCTCATGAGGAAGTTCCAAAACATTTGACTCTTCACCCATTCCAATATAAAGGATTAGTCAATCAAATAATCGAGAGTAAATCGATTGGTTTGAAAATAAATGAATTGCTAGTCGTAGAATATTATTCTCGGCAAACTTAAACCTAACTCAACTAAGAAGAGGTTTGGACAACTTTATTACTCCTACCCCCCCTTTCCTTCCCATAAAAAAAGTAACTAAAAAAGGACGCAGGATAAAGTCCTTATCCAGGGAATAGCAATAGCAAATCGATATCAAAGGTTCGAGTTCTACCTTTTTGAATTTGAGTATGTGTTGTTCTTTGATACATTGTGTTCATTAAGATTGGTAAATTAGTTGAGGGTACGGAAAGAGAGGGATTCGAACCCTCGGTAAACAAAAGCCTACATAGCAGTTCCAATGCTACGCCTTGAACCACTCAGCCATCTCTCCTACGTAATGATTATGCCCCATCAACCGAATCAATAGCGAGCCACTTTTATTTTTACTTTACTTGATCCTTCAAAAATTCCGGGCAATCAATTCGAAAAAAAGTATGAAAAAACAAAAAGAGGAAAGATATCGATTTTTTAGATATCCATTTATGTTATCTAGTGCTCCCATCCTTTTCGGATATTTTGACACGAATTCAATCAATCGTAAGGAATCAACTAATCGGTCTATCTATTTTGTTTTTTTCTTCAATTTCGAGATGAGATGGGAATCAGACTAGGACCTCTTCATTCTTATACTAGTCGACTAGATTTGTATGAAATCGAAACTATTTCTTATTATTTTATTTAATTCCGGTCAAAAAGAAAGAATTGAAGGAAGAGGAGTTTTTCAATTTTTAAAATTCTGTTTTTATGTTATTTCGTAGTGTCCAATTCCTTTGTTTGTGGGGAATCATTTTCTTACGAAAGGTAATGAAAAGAATTTGAGAGTGGATTGCTATCTATGACTAAATCGAGTATAAATGGAAATTTTATTGATAAAACCTTTTCAATTGTAGCCAATATCTTATTACGAATAATTCCGACAACTTCAGGAGAAAAGGAGGCATTTACCTATTACAGAGATGGTGTGATTTGATCATTAGTTTACATATCTTTTCGATCTCAATTTTATTTACCGCCTTCAGTCTTATAAGACTGACGCATGATTTCGGACTAGAAAAAAAAATGAAATAAATCTACGCTTTTTGAAGGTGAGGTTTGTAAAAAAAAACAATTCCTTCTGTCGTGTATCCCCGATTAATGCAGCCTCAGATGCTTGAATTGTCGATTCTAGTAGTGAGCCAGAGGTTAAAACTTATGAATCTGTATTGCGGTGCGAGTCAACCCTCATCCATTAGAATCAATAGACAGTATAGGAGAAGAAGCACTACACCTAGAAATCAACAATACGCAGACTTTGACTTTGGTCGAAATTATCGCCTTCCTTATCGAGATC